CAAAAGAATAAAGCGTAGGTGTTCTACACAATTTTCTGCAAGGTAACTATCTCGGTTTCATATAGAAATTTCTATTTATATAGAATCTTTGAAAAAGACCTTCTCTCATAAGAAAGAAAAGGCTTACTATCTTTGGGATCTGATGCTACACCGCTGCTCAATACTTTAGGGGGTCGACTCCATTACATAAGTGGATTCCTAGCTTTTGTCTCATATTATGACATTAAGTAAGCAGTTCTTATTGTATCGGCAAAAATTTCGCTAATTGATCTTTACGGTGCTTCCTCTATCAATTAGATCCTTTATCCATAGAATAAAGTATCTAGGCATATTTCTTTTTTCATATTTCGATTTCTATGAAGTTTATTTCTTTGCTACAGCTGATAAAAATCGTTGTTTTGGACGATGCCATATGTAGAAAGCCTATTTTTTTTTTATTTTTTTTACTAGTAGATTACTAGTAGATTTTGCTCTTTCTTTCCTTTTTCTTTCTATAGTGTAGATAGTCGCACGTAATGACAGATTACGGCCATATTATTAAAAGCTTGTGGTAAGAAAGGGTTTCGTTCTAATGCCCGAAAATAATATTCCAAAGCTTTTGTGTGTTCTCCATTACTTGTGTGAATAAGGCCTATATTATAGAGTATATAACTTCTATCATAGGGATCGATTTCTAGTCGCATAGCTTCATAATAATTCTGTAAAGCTTCCGCATAATTTCCTTCGGATTGAGCAGACATCCGTTACGGTCGTTATTCGATTCAAAGAATCTCCGTTCCAGAACCGTACGTGAGGTTTTCATCTCATACGGCTCCTCCCTTATGTGCATAATAAGCCTAATACATAGAATCAAAAAGGAGTGAAATATTCTCATTATGAACTGAGCGGGGCTAGTGTTTTTACAAGAAATCTCTAGCCAACCTTCCTGCAAAAGATCGTTTCTTAACATCCAAGATGTTGGTACTAGATAAAAATATAAAAATGTTACGTTAACTCCAACAATTTCTTTGTCCTCAACATCCCTTAATTTCTAGGAATTAGTCACTTCAACAGTCTTCGATGGTTATATGGGTATCCAAAGCACGAATGAGATGGATATTTGTTGTCCCAACCATTCTTCTTAGTCCCGATCCCAATAAGGAAAAGGGGAAATTTAGAGCAAAGTTTTCGTGTTGTTGATTCCTAAGCGTAGTGCTTCTTCCTCTATGCCGCCTAGTGGTACTAGTGGAGCAGTATTAACCTGCAATACATAACCCATAGCCATAGGTGTAACCTTTTCGCTCAATGCTAGAATCGACAATTGAAACATCTGAGGCTGCATTAATCGGGGATACACGACAGAAGGAATGTTTTTTTAGAAACTTCACCTTCAATAAACGTAGAGTTTTTTTCAAATCTTTCTATCCCGGCTAATGTGTCTTTCTCCTAAAACTCGACGCGGTAAATAAAAGAAATCAAATCACACCATCTCTGTAATAAGTAAATGCCTCTTTTTCTCCTGAAGTTGTCGGAATTATTCGTAATAAGATATTGGCTACAATTGTAAAGGTCTTATCAATCAAATTTCCAGTTATCCGGGATCTAGGCATAGGTAGCAATCCATTTTAAAATTTCTTTTAATTACCTCTCGTTAGAAAACGATCCTACAAAAAAAGTAATTATACAGTACGAAATAACATAAAAACAGACTTAACTCATAAAAAAAGATAGACCGCGTGTTCGAGTCGTTCCAATCCCGTTATTTTAGCCGGTATAGATATCAGAAAAAGACGGGAACGTCATCTTCGCAAACAGCAAACATAAATAGATATATATCTTTATTGTTTATTGTTTTTAAGAAAAAGTTTTTCACAAAAAAAAAATTTCTTTATCCCCCTAGCCCCGAAGGAAAAGTCTTTCTTTGATTAAATGATTTAAAGTTTTCTATTTTTTATAGTTTATAGTTAGAATTAATTGTACGTACCGTACCTATCCAACATCTAATCTAATATATATGATACTAAATTCTATATGATAATAAATACAGTTGGAATAATTACATCAATAGTTGCAGTGACAGTTATCTTCATTCTCAAATCGGGATTGACTCGCGATTCACTCGCTTTCGGGGCCATAATCATTATCCTAATCATTATGTAGGAGAGATGGCCGAGTGGTTGAAGGCGTAGCATTGGAACTGCTATGTAGGCTTTTGTTTACCGAGGGTTCGAATCCCTCTCTTTCCGCACCTTCACCTAATTTATCAATGTTACTGAAATGCTATTGACCGCAATATATCAAATCACCTAACAATGGATACCCTTATTCCAAGAGTTCTATCTTTCTTTGATATGGATTCTCTATTCCTAATTTCTGTGGAACAGAAAATACGAGTGGACAAGGAATGAAAATGCCCCTATCATTCTAGGATATATCAATGGGATAAAAATCCCCCAAGAAAACCCATACCTTTTGTCTCTTTACTTAGGTGACAGGGGACAAAATTGTTCGAACCCTTGTTATTTTAGTTAGGTTTAAGTCTGACGAGAATAATATTCTACAACTAACAATTCATTTATTTTCAAGCCAATCCATTTACTATCTATTATGTGATTGACCAATCCTTTATATTGGAATGGGTGAAGAGTCAAATGTTTTGGCAATTCCTCCTGGGGGAATGAATCAAGAGAATTTTGAATCATAACTCTAGATTTTTGTTCATCCTTCGCTGTAATAATATCGCGGGGTTTGCAGCGATAACTTGGTATATCTACTATACGATCATTAACTAAAATATGTCTATGGTTAACTAATTGGCGGGCTCGAGGAATAGTTGACGCCATACCTAATCGAAAAAGGATGTTATCCAAACGCATTTCAAGTAATTGTAGTAAAACCTGACCTGTTGACCCTTTGGCTTTTGCGGCGATACGAACGTATTTAAGCAATTGTCGTTCTGTAAGACCATAATGAAAACGCAATTTTTGTTTTTCTTCTAAACGAATACGATATTGAGATTTTTTACCGGCGCGCGATTGATTTCTAAGATCGCTCCCGGCTCTAGGCCTTTTACTAGTTAGTCCCGGTAAAGCCCCCAGACGGCGTATTTTTTTGAAACGAGGCCCTCGGTAACGTGACATAAAGACTCCTTATTTTCTTTATTTTATTGAAATTTCATAAACCTAAATTAAAACTGAACTAAAGGATAAATATGATAAATGAGGCAAAATCTACTGAAGTATTATACTACAAAAAATACTGATATACTACAAATGAGATGGATTCTATCAATATCCGGACCTTATTGTATATATACAAAGTATACACAAAGAATGTATATAGAATAAAAAAAAAAAAATAGAAAAAAAAAAAGCCAGCTATCGGAATCGAACCGATGACCATCGCATTACAAATGCGATGCTCTAACCTCTGAGCTAAGCGGGCTCACATAACAGAAATTGTACATGCACAGGAATTTAGTAAACTACTGGAACCTTAGCTATTCACTTTTCATTCGTAGTAATTAATAATTAAATTAAATGAATATAGAAAAATGAACTGAATATATAAAAAAAAAAGAAAAGAATTGACCGTTCGAGTATTCAAAATTGCACAATAAAAATGATTCGAAGAAAAACATATAGAATAAATGTGGTATATATGCATCTATATTGAATTATTGAATTGCGGATACAGAAATGATAGAATGATTTCTGATTAGACCAAATTAGGGGTCCAAAATAGATATGAAAGAGGCTAGACAAGAAATCAAATAAAATATTAAAATAAGAGGAAACACTATTCTAGGAATATAGGAATATAGGAATCGGTATCTAATGACTTTAACAGTTCCAGTAGAATAGAATAGAAATGAAAGAAAAAAGGGAATGACATAATAACATAATAATAAGATTTGAATCTCAAAACACAAAACAAAGAGGGGATATGGCGAAATTGGTAGACGCTACGGACTTAATTGAATTGAGCCTTAGTATGGAAACTTACTAAGTGATAACTTTCAAATTCAGAGAAACCCCGGAAAAAAAGGGGCAATCCTGAGCCAAATCCTATTTTTCGAAAACAAACAAAGGTTCATAAAGACAGAATAAGAATACAAAAGGATAGGTGCAGAGACTCAATGGAAGTTGTTCTAACAAATAGAGTTGACTGCGTTGCATTAGTCAAGTACAAGTAAGGGAATCCTTCTGCTAAAGTTAAAATTCCAGAAAAAAAGAAAGGTAAAGTAAAGTATAACCCTATATACATAATACATAGGCATACGTACTGAAATACTATCTCAAATGATTAATGACAACCGACCCAAATCTGTATTTTTTTCTATGTTATATGAAAAATGAAATAATTAATAATTCAAATATCAAATAATAATAAAAAAAAAAACATTGCTTTGATTTGAATCGATTCCAAGTTGACGAAAGGATCGAATATTCATTGATCAGATCATTCACCCCAGAATCTGCTGATTAATTGGACGAGAGTAAAGATAGAGTCCCATTCTACATGTCAATATCGACAACAAAGAAATTTATAGTAAAAGGAAAATCCGTCGACTTTAGAAATCGTGAGGGTTCAAGTCCCTCTATCCCCAAAAAGGGGCCCACCCGACTCCCTAATTGTTTATCTTATTCTCTCTTTTCGTTAACGATTCAAAATTCGTTATCTTTCTCATTTATTTTTCTCATTTATTCGAGTTTTTCACAAATGTATCCGGGCTGCATTTTTTCTTTTCATTTCTTTTCACAAGTTTTGTGATAGATAGGATAGACATCCAAACGAACTTCTTTGAGTAAAACAAGGAATCCCTTTTAAAATAAAATTGGAATGATTAACAATGATAAGACTTTAGAATAGCTTTAGAATATCTTTTTTTTTTTATTGACTTTTATTGACATAGACTCAAGTCATTTACTAAAATTAGAAAGAAGGCGCGTCGGAAATGGTCGGGATAGCTCAGCAGGTAGAGCAGAGGACTGAAAATCCTCGTGTCACCAGTTCAAATC